ATACTAAGAAAGGAGGGTTATGCAAACCCCGAAAGCCCCCTATCGGATTTGAACCGATGACTTACGCCTTACCATGGCGTTACTCTACCACTGAGTTAAAAGGGCCTTTTTTTTTTTCAATTCCTGACTGAGTCACTATACGGATAAACTCGATATATGTACATATATTCTATACATACGTATATGCAATAGACTCATAACGGGTTGTGGAATATTCCGTTTTTCTTTACCTAGTATAGGTAAAAAGAAAAGGTTTATTGATATCAATGCAATAAATTGTTTCAATTTCACAATGGCCCTAATTACTTTTATTGAATTTCCCCCATCCGAACTTAATTCACTTGATACATGTATGTACTTCCCAATTTGATTTAGGCATAGATCCAAGATCTTTCATCGAATCATATGATCAAGAGATTCTACTTGTCTTCTGAACCAAATTTATTAGGTCAAAATTTGTAGCTTATTTTTTTATTCCGGATTTCCATTTCTCTTTTTTAAATTTCCTAGTTTAGTGGGGAGATATAGATAGGTATATATCATCTTAACAAAGGTAAATCAATGAATGAAAAGTCGAAGAAATTAAGTTAAAACCTTTTCTTAAAGACAAATTACTCCATGCAAGTATCTTAAACTTCATATTCTTTTGGTCTTTTTATTAGATAATAAAAAGAAAAGAATCTCACTTTCTAGATTTCTAGAATCAAATCAATTCGCAATTTTTCGAATTTCTATAGAATCCATATAGAGAAAATAGAATGGCGATTTGAATCAATGATTCAGGACTAGAAACAAGGAATCAATAAATTATATGGAATCATGAACGACAGGAAGATCCGTCAGATCTAGTCATATTATTCTATTATATTGACAATTTAGAAAAACTAGTCATATTATGAGCATAGTATGGGTCGGTCAGGAAAACATGCCCCCATCGTCTAGTGGTTCAGGACATCTCTCTTTCAAGGAGGCAGCGGGGATTCGACTTCCCCTGGGGGTAGGGTACTATGAAAGGAGGTTGATCATGGATTCTAAATAACCTTAGAAGTGATTGTTCCTGGGTCGATGCCCGAGCGGTTAATGGGGACGGACTGTAAATTCGTTGGCAATATGTCTACGCTGGTTCAAATCCAGCTCGGCCCAAAAAATCGCTGATCCACCATGAATGGATATAACCCATTTATTTTCCAGAAAGAACGAATACGCAGGAAAAAAAGTAAAAACTTTCTGCCCTACTTCTTTTTTATTTTCTCTTTTTCCTTGAAAAATGGATTCTCAATCGATTTGAGAATAACAACACGGATTACTATCCGTGTTGTTATCACTAAGCATTCACAGCACTATCAATAGATACGCGGATCCCTGTTCCAACGCCATAATTCAAAATAAAGGGGCTTTGCATGAAATCAAAATAATAGAGATATACTTTTTAGGGGGATTGTAGTTCAATTGGTAAGAGCACCGCCCTGTCAAGGCGGAAGCTGCGGGTTCGAGCCCCGTCAGTCCCGACGTATTCAATATATACTCAATTCATCCCTTCTTTTTCGGAGAAAAGGGTATAGGGAACAGAATTTCATTCCCAAAAGTAATCTTTAGTTATTTTTTAGCATTTATCATCAAACAAATCCGTTCTATTTTAAATAGTAACAATTGGTGGGAGAGAGACATATGTGAATTAGTCCAATTATTGGGGGCAGCATATTCATAATTCCCGTAGATACTCTGACTGCATTTTTTTTATTGCTCCTCATCCTTGTAATGTATAACAATACTATATGTTTATTTTTTTTTACTAGGAGAAGTTTTTGCACTAACATTAGAAAATGAATTAAACATAGTTACCCTGATGGAACCCATTCGGGTTAAACCCATTTTTTGGTTCCAATTGTATGGAATCTTAATTACTAAAAAGAATCTCGTCCCACCGAGCAAGGGAATGCATCCTTTTTTCCTTCGGGTCCAAAGAAACAACCAAAAAAATAGTGAATTTTATGGAATATTTGATCTTTTATACCAAGACCAAGATTCATCTTTGTCAGACTTCTTTAGTTGCCAAGAAAGCTAGATCATTAACCTTCAAAAAGGAATTTCGAACTTAACTCGGTCCGTTTTTCATTTCACGTCGATGGGTTGGTAACCAAAAAAAGTGCCCAAATGGGAAAAAATACTTGATTGGATGATTGTACAAAAAAGGTGATAGATTGTTGGTATATTATAATATATAAAGGCAAGAAGAGAAAACCGGATAAGAACTAAAAAAGTCTTGATTGGATCATTAATCCAAAATACAATTTTTTATTCGGTATGGATAAAGGACCCTCCTATGTTATACTATTCAATTCTTGACGATTAATCCATTTGATAGCTCAGGTATTCTTATTCATGATATTGATCTGATTCAATATCATCGCGATGTAATTCATCTCATTGAATTTCCCGGCGAAAGATTGATTCCTCATCTCTATGGGATTAAATCCCGAGTTATTGCGAAATAAAAAAAAAGAGAAATAATGATATTATGGAAGTAAATATTCTTGCATTTATTGCTACTGCACTGTTCATTCTCGTTCCTACTGCCTTTTTACTTATCATATATGTAAAAACCATAAGTCAAAATAATTAATTTGAATGAAACTTGACTTCTTATTCTTAGTTCTTATTAATGATTGAATAAATAAAAAATGAATAAATAAAAGCTTCGTCTTTTGATTCTTAATGAAATGAGCGAACGACAATCAGCAATATTCTATGAGATCTGATAGTATGGTAGAAAGAAATATATTCATCTTTCTTTCTACCATACTATTAACTTTTTTAGTTTTAGTGAAGTATAGAAAGTCGGCTTCTATAGATTAATATAGATCAATCAAAATATTGATCTTCATATATCATATATGGAATATGAATTAGGTATATGTAATCTTAATATTACCCTATTCTAATTCTTTGTTTCATCCATTTGATTTGTATTGATTCCAATCAAGCTCAAAAAAGCAAAAAACAACTCTTAGTCTTACCAGTCGAATTCCAGGGTTTCTTATAGTTTTTTTTAGTTCAAATAGGAACTATGAATCCTGATATCCATCCAAAGAATAAAATCAATGAAGTAAAAAGCAATATGTGTATATATAACACCTAGTCATTTTTTTGACATTATGAAGAAGTAATTGGTTACACCACTAACCAATAATTCAAGGAGTTCCATGGGAACGGAACTTATTCGGATTTAGAAACGGAGTCGTAAAAATGATTGAACATCGAAAGTGTGTATCTATTTCTTTTCAACAAAGTACTCCTTTCTTTTTCAAAAAGAAGCATTTAAAAGAAATAAAAGGGAATCCGCTCTTACTCATTGTCGATATATGTGGTAAAATTTAGTTGGTTTATGAATTTAGTAAGAATTCGGTTGGAATCTCTTTCTGTATCCTCTTTACTCTCGGAATACGACCAGGAGAATCGTTGAAATATCTGTTTGATTGAAAAAAGAGTATTAGTCATATAGTACATTACTATACCAGACCAGAATACAATGGAACTTTGAAATAAAGAAAGATATTTGAATTAAATAAACAAATGTAATAATTTAAAGCGCTTTAAAGAACTATCTAGAAAACAATTGATAAAGTTTGATTCATCACCTTAATTAGTAGTACTTAGAGTCCACTTCGTCCCCACACTACGAGTGAAAGGGAAAATGTAAAGATTACCATTAAAGCAGCCCAAGCAAGACTTACTATATCCATGTGAATGATGTCCTCTATTTCGATAAATATGAAGGAATTAGTCCATTATTGTTCACTAATAATAGTGGATCAATAGTGAACAGTCAAAAAGGATTCTGACCCAAGACTCTTGATAAATCAATACACTAAATACACTTCGAATAAATTTTTATATGATTTTTCTAGTAGAAACAGGAAACATTAAGTCTACACAAAATAGGCCTTGCCATTCGTGGAAGTAGTAAGGGAATGTTATTAATTGAACACATAGATAATAAAATCTATTGTTTCTTTTGTTGACCTTCATAAGTAAAAGACATAAACAATATGGAATGAAGATCAATCATTCATCCCTATCTTTCCTATTTGATTTCATTTTTACTATCGCCCGATTGTCACTCTTGAACCAATCGGGCGATAGCCTATTTCATTCTTGGCTAGAGGTTAGTGAAAAAGTCTTTCTTTTTGCACTTTTTTCTAAAAAAGCCAATTAACCATTCAATTCAATCTAATATTGATTGAATGCCTGCGCATTTATAGGCTTTGATGAGTCTGTATCCAAAGTATTTTCCTGCTCTTTTCACACCCACTAATTCGCTTGCCTGTCCGGCTTAGTTCAATTTAAGATAAGATCGAGAAGATCCAGTCCGTAGACACTCCATTGTATTGGAAAGACTTCAAAAGTCTCTTACACTAGAATCTTGAATCTTAGACGCAAGGATTTAAATCCTTTTGAGTTTTGAGAAGCGACAGATGCTTAGAATCAAGCAAGTATCAACAGTTCTTTTACGTCTGTGATGGAATAATCCATTGAGTTATATATTGGCCGAACAGAATAAGGAATTTTGAGTCTTGTATTGATCAGGCGACACCCGGATTTGAACTGGGGAAAAAGGATTTGCAGTCCCCCGCCTTACCACTCGGCCATGTCGCCAAAATGATATAAACTAGACTCAAACTTTTCCCCTCTGGAAGATTACTAAACTTCTTTTTTTATTGTACTTGCTCCTTGAATTCCCTTTTTTCTTAATATCTTTCCTAAAATAAATTCTTTTTTTGATTGGATTTATCCCTTCAATTAATTGTATAGTATCTCCAAAGACACAATGCCTAAAAACCTCCTTATTGCAATGAAAAATGAAGTTTTTTTTTTCCCAAAACAACAACTCAGGACAAATTGAACCATTAACTAGAAAATCTTAATTATTTACTTATTGTTGGATTTGAATCGAATTTTTTACTTAATAAGATAAGAAAATCAAAATTGATACAGAACTA